ACATACAATACGACCAGTTGCTTCTCGCGGATTTTCATAACCCTGCTGTGCAAAAATGGGATATGCATTTGAAATGGGTGCTCGAGTTATTATATATACCATGAGCGATACGGAAATAGATCTAGTAATCTCTTCCTTTATCCAAGAAAAGGCTTTTCTAGTTTGCATGGTCCAATCATTGATCCTGATAATTTTTCTACAATAAAATTTGGTAGGTTGCTGGCATAGTTCCCTATCCTATCCATGATTCTGCTATTTACTGAAATAAATTTCCTGGAATATGGGAAGAATCCCTTGGCTTGGGTAGCTAGAAAGAAAAATATTTGAATGTTGTTTAGCTTTTGTACAAAATAAAATAACAAACTTTCAAATATGATCAGTGGATCTTTTTTTTCAGTCATTCATTGAATGATAAATCACTACAAGTGAAGGAGATACGCGATTTAAATAACGGAAAATCCAATATTTTAAAATTGTATCTAAAATGACTGGAAAAGTGGAAACAAGACCAGATATAATTTGATCATTCTGAGCAAATCCAAAATCCTTATAGACGGAACCAATCATTAGTTCCCAACCATGGGTCGAATGGAATCCTATACATAAATCAGTTAATAAAAGAATGGAAAAAGCTTTTATTGTGTCACTTAAATTATATAGGAATTCTTGAACCCGCGAGTTAAGAATAATAAGTTCTTGATTACCTAGACTTGAATAACCACTTAGAATAACGAAACAGATTATGTTTGTCGAGAAGTGTAAAATCGCATGGATACGATCCTCGTTGTGCGCCTTGATCAATTGGATGGTTTCTTTGTATATTTCGATACGAAGATTTTGTAGACGTGTTTCCGGGTATTCCTTTAGCATTTCATCCAAGAGGAACAGTTCTTTGAATTCTATGAATTTTTTTAGAATATTATTTTCTTGAATATCATTCAAGAAGATTTCGGATTGCCTAGTATTCCACCAATTAGTAACCCAAGATTTCAGACATCTCTTAAATGTGAAAGAGATGCACCAGGGCAAAAAGACTATAGGTGTAAAATATAGAAAGGGAATGAATGCTTTCTTTTTTGCCATTTTTCGTCTTTATTTAAGGAACTCAGCTTCATCTCATTCGTCAACTCTATAGGATGATAATAATGTTTGTATCAAGCATAAGTTCTATTACAAGTCCTAGAGCCTATATATTTATATATATAAATATAGAATCTATTCCCGCGTCTTTTTTTCTTTTCAATTCGGGAGTTAGTCTTTTAATTTAGAAAGAATACAGAAATAGACTAAAAAATGGAAAGAATCCACTGCCAATTTTTGAATTAAGAAAAAGATATTGTTTAAAAAGATATCAATTGCCAAGATTCGAAGCAATTACCCCTTTTTTTGATGAATACATGAAGGAGCACTTCGCGTAATGAATATTAGTCCGATTTCGAAACCAAAGAAGGCCTCTTCTATCAAAACAAAATAGAAAAATTTCGAAAAATAAAATCTCTTTTCCCTAAGGAAGCATTCATTTTTCAGTTAATCTCTTTTTTTTTTACCAAAGTACTTCAATTGGTACACGCAAGAAACAGGCCAATTCCCCAGCTTTGTCTACAATTTGTTGTGTAGTAAAATTCTCGTCAATACGAGTCAAGGGAATGAATCCCTGTCCTCGGATTTCCATATAAATGATACAACGAGGATAAATACCCTCTTTACTAATTTTGGTGGACTGATTCAAAATTCTGATGGACTGAACATCGTTCATAAGGAATCGGAGAAAAATACGACGATTTTTTCCAGGAAATCCCCAACGAAAAATACACACTATTCCCTCTTTTTTATCGAATCGATCATAACCACCACCCACATTCCACCAAATTGTACACCACAAATAAGAACTAATAAAGAGACCCGCGATTCCATAGAAAGACATAACCATCCCCTGTGGAAAAAAAAGAATTTGCTGAGACGGAAATAAAGATAACAAATCCCTACCAAGATAACTGGAAGTTCCAACCAACAAGAAACCTAATGAACCTAAAAAAAGGATAAAGGCCCAGCAGAAATTACTTGTTTTTCGAGACCCCGCTTTAAGTTCTATCAATAGATGTTCTGATCGCCAATCCATATTAGATCTAGTTTTGTTTTATTAGAATTGGGAAAATAGATAACCCAAGTAAATTCATTTTACTTGACTTTTCTTTGTTTCCGAAGTAACTCTCATCAACTAGCACTATTTTGATGGAAACCTTTAACAGTAATTCATCGAATTGCTTCCTGATCTAAATATATATCTGATTTGTGCCTACTGTCCGTATCTAAAAAATCTTGTTCCTTTGAACATGAAGAAATAAAGAAGCCATTGCAATTGCCGGAAATACTAGGCCCACTAAAGGCACAAAAAAGGAGGGTAAGTTTATCATAGAATGGGTACCTCGATTTAATATTTGTACCTGTTATATATATATTTATATAAATCTCATATCATATATATATATTTTTTTTCTTATATTGTTTTTATAAAGATAGTCTCTAATCACTAGAATTCAAATATACTTAGTATAAGTATATTTGATAAATTATACTAAGTATAGCTAAGTTAATATATAGAATATATATGTTCTATATTATAGATATTCAGTCTATATAATGAGTATAAATGAGTATATTGAGTATGAGTATAAAATAGAATAAATAAGAAATAAATTAATAAAAAAAAAAAGAAATATATATAATCAAAATTTTATAATAAAAATTTAATATATATAATAAGGAGTGTAGAACATAGAAAATAATGGATGGATTTCGCCTTCTATTTCTCCAAGAAACATATGTATGATAATACACCTTTCAATTCATTTTATTTGTTTGGAATTTTTATTGGAATTTGGAAAATGAAAAAAAAAAAAATATTTTTATTTTAGGCTCTGCTAGATTTTTCATTTTGAGTCAAAGGCAAGAAAGCATGGAGCTGAAATAACTCACTTAAAACCCCCTTTAAAGTATTACGCGGTACGATTGAATCAAATAAGCCCTTATGGAATAAATATTCAGCTGCTTGTGAACCTTCGGGTACTGTCTTATTCAACGTTTGTTCAATTACTCTTTTACCCGCAAATGCAATGTAAGCATTGGGTTCGGCAATAATGATATCCCCCAACATGCCAAAACTAGCTGTCACCCCCCCAGTAGTAGGAGATGTAAGGATGGATACATAGAATAACCTTTTATTTGTTTGATAATCATATAAAGCAGAAGAAATTTTAGCCATTTGCATTAAGCTCAGACTTCCTTCTTGCATACGTGCTCCTCCGGACGCACATACTAGAATAAGAGGTAAAAGTTGATTGGCAGCATATTCGACCAAACGGGTGATTTTCTCACCTACTACGGATCCCATACTACCCCCCATAAACTGAAAATCCATAATCCCAATAGCTACAGGAATACCGTTTAGTTGACCTGTGCCCGTTTGAATAGCCTCAGTTAATCCTGTCTTTCTTTGATAAGAATCCATACGATCTTTATAAGGTTCCTCTTCCGAATGAAATTCAATTGGATCCAGAGAGACCATGTCTTCATCCATAGGATTCCAAGTACCTGGATCAATCGAGAGTTCGATTCTATCTGAACTGCTCATTTTCAAATGATATCCACAATGTTCACAAATATTCATTTTTGATTTCAAAAATTTCTTATAATTTAATCCATAACAATTTTCGCATTCAATCCATAAATGCTTGTATTTTTGAGTTTCATCGAGATCATTAGAACTCTCTCTTCTAGTTAAATCTTTTTCATTTATATCATTCGTGAAAGTTATTATACTAGAACTATCGCTTTCATTACTATTTCTGACCTTACCACAAATATAACTATAAAAGTAACTGTCATTGTATTTATCATTCTCACCTAAAATGTGACTACCAATACAGATTTGAGAACGAAGATAACTCTCAATGCAACTATGAATGTCATTATTCCAACTAGATTTAATATCATACACGTAATGATCATCATATCTCTTAAAGACATTATTAAGATAGCTAGAATTCTTATAGCTATAAAAAAGACTTTCTGGTTCACTTAGAAAAGAATGATCGTTTTCAATCTCCAAAATCTTATTTTCAATATCCAAATATATGGAATAACTGTTCCTCTTGCTATTGTTATCCCTAACTAAAATTGTTTTATCAGATAGGAAATTCTGGATGTTCCTGACACCGACTAAATAATCAACATTACTGTAACTAGAATTGTCACTATAATTCCAGCTAGGAAAGTTTTTTTCCATATCAATAAAAATTGGGTCTTCACTTACACGGGTATTTTCAATAGGACCAAAACTATCCATTGATTTTCTTAACCCACACCCGTATTCTAACTGCCTATTAAACAACATAGAATTGAACCACCATTTTTCCATAGAGTTATCTTCCTCTATTAACAAAAAAAGACAATAGATGAATAGTCATTCGATGAAAAATTATTAAAATCGAATATTTTTAATATTCTATCTCATTTATTTACTATCAAAAAACGATATAATAAATCCAATCACTAGAATTGGTAACTGATAATAAAAATGATCGAGTGAGTAAAAAAAAAAGATTCTTTTTCGTGAGAACCTGTAGTATTATTTCACTATATATGTCACTATATGTGCTGTAATTCTTTTTCAATTCGATTCCCCCCCCCCCCCTTTTTTTAGAAAAAAACGTATTCTAATAACTAGAAATATTTTATTCAATAATAAAAGAAATAAAAAAAAGATAGAATATGAAATATTGATAATATAGAATAAGATTTTTGAATTCTCTTCTTTTTATTATATTTAAATGAAAAAAAAAAGAAACCTCATTGGGGGTAATAATTTTTAGACCCAATGAGTTCATTTAGTCAGTATTCATTTGCCTTTTCCTATATATCTATTTTTCTACAATCTCTATCCATTTTTTTTTTTTTTCATTTTGAAGACCGATAAAAATCCATTTTTTTGGCTATCCAAAATATCATTTTATGTTAACAATAAGAAATCGAAAATTAGGTATGGAGAGCGGGAGGGGGGATAAAAAAGAAAAGAGTTCTATAAATCTATATACAAGTCATCCACACCCTCCTTTTTTTCATTAATTAACTTTCGTTTGTTGAGTAGGGGAAAGTTCCAAAGAAACACCGGCCCTTTTTAAAATATCCTGAACAGTTCCTGTAGGTTGAGCGCCCTGTTCAAGGAAATATAGAATAAGAGGAATATTTAAATAGGTTTGATTCTTTATTGGATCATAAAAACCCACTTTACGAAGATCTCTTCCCCCTCTTCGGGATCGAACATCAATTGCAACGATTCGATAAACGGCTCATTGGGATAGATATAGATGAATAATACACCCCCCCATAGAAACGTATAAGAAGTTTTCTCCTCGTACGGCTCGAGAAAATTCAATATGTCTATGTATAAAATATGTAAAATAGATCAATAAAATCATGAAATCAATTAGATTGTGATTAAAGTTTTTTTTCTTATTCTTTTTTTTTTTTCTTTCTAAAAAAAAACTCCTCGTATTCGCAACCTCATAACTCAAATTGGATAACTCTCAAAGGAAAACCCTTAGGTATTTCATTTATTGAGCGGTCTCTACCCCCTTTTCTTGCCCGTCTTATTTAGAATCCATTTTTTTCTTCATTCTAATAGAATGTCAAATTCTAATGGAATTTTTGAGACAATTAAAAATGGTATTTACTTGTTACAGGATCTTTTAGCTTTTCCTTGAATCATTGGGTTTAGACATTACTTCGGGGATCTTTAATCGTTTCAAAAATGGCAGCAACATACCATTTCTTTTTATTTCTCTCAACGAATCATACAAATAGAAGGTTTATTCCCTCGGATACACTTTTGATCGAAAAAGTTTTACCAATTAGAACAAATTTTACTTTTTTAACCTTGCTTAAATTGGATCCTTTCGATTTCTTTATCAAAAATATACTTACGAAGTTGTTCTAACTTATTCATTTTTACTAACCTTAGATACTTGCCCCTCAGAAATGAATCAACTCGAGCTCCATCGTGTACTATTTACATCATCAACCCCTCTCCCGTCCCCTAAACAATGAGTTCTAGTGGAACAGAACAAACGATGTCGAGCCAAGAGCACTTCCATTTCTATATATTTATATATATATTTCTATATACATACTAGAAAAAGATAGCGGATGTAAGAATCCACAGCTAATCTAATCATGTCTTTCAAGTCGCACGTTGCTTTTTACCACATCGTTTCAAACGAAGTTTTACCATAACATTCCTTTAGTTTGGATCCGGTATGTAATTGATTCAATTATGAAATCGTGAATAGTCATTGATTCAATCGATACATAATAATCTATCCTTTTTACTTCTAGGTTTTCTTTCTATATGAATGGAAAATTTCGAAATCTAAAGAAGTCAAAAATACCTCAAATTAAATCGATATTTTATGAAAAATTTATTCAAATCAATATATATAAATATAAAAATAAAAGAAATATATATATATATGAACTCAAATTTATTTTTTTTTTATTATCCACAGTGATTAAAAAAAAAGGAAAAAAAAATAAAGTTTGAAGATGTCGATTCAAAAGCGACTCTATTTAGATTAGAGACGAATGATTAATAAAAAGGGGTCATTTTTATATCCTGAGATACAATTTTGATTCAAATAGGATATACATCAGGAATGGCTATCCTCTGGGACGGAAGGATTCGAACCTCCGAATAGCGGGACCAAAACCCGTTGCCTTACCGCTTGGCCACGCCCCATTTTTGATTCGACATTCAATGAATTTAATAAACACTATTATTGGTATTGGTTATTCGTCAACTCTACCCCCCCCCCCAATCCATAGAATAAATTGTTGCTAGGAGTTTTCTATACGTAGATATAGAATAAGACTGAAATTCTTGATCATTACATAGAATTCAATTAAGATATTGTATGAAAGTCTTATTTCTTCTTTTTTTTTTTCAGACTGGAAAGATTTTTAACTAGATAAATTCAAATCAAATAAGGATTTTGGAGGGTCTGATTGTATTTGATATTTTTTTTTTTTAATTGTATTATATATAATTCTATTTAATATATTCTAATAATATATTAAATAGAATATTAGAATCTAAATATATATTAATAGATATATTAATTATGTATATACAAAAAATTAAATTATATTAATTATGTATCTAAACTTCTGAATATAGTCTAAAAAAAATTATATATATACAATAATATACAATAAAGATTGTAATAAAAAAAAAAACAGTAAATTTTCTTAAGGAACAAAATGTTTGTTATGCTTAATATCTTTAGTTTGGTCTGTATTTGTATTCACTCCGCCCTTTATTCAAGTAGTTTTTTCTTGGCGAAATTACCTGAAGCCTATGCTTTTTTGAATCCAATTGTGGATGTTATGCCAGTAATACCTGTACTCTTTTTTCTTTTAGCTTTTGTTTGGCAAGCTGCTGTAAGTTTTCGATGAGATCTTGCATTTGAATAAATGTCTGAAAAAAAATTAGGAATTTATTCGAAAACAAAAATTGGAAAAAAAAGATCAGATAAGTCTTACAGTGTGAATCCTCGATTCAAATATGGAAATTCTTGTATATACAAGAGAAGTCCGGACCATCTCATTTTTTCCTCATTTCATTCTTACGCTTTTTTTTTTTTCACTGAGAAATCCTTCTATTATTAGATTTGAGTCCACCAGTACTTGGGTTGTGGCTATGAAATAAAATCTTTTGTAATACAAATATTTTATTAATAGTAATAAAGGACTCGGCTCTTACTACAAAGAAATTTGCGAATTTTGTTACATTTCCTTGAAATCACTTTATTTCTGAGAAATTTTGTAACAAAAGAAACAAAATGTGTTAGATAAGAGAATCTATTCTCTTTCTCTGTCTTTTTTTTTTATTATCTTGGAGATTTTGTAATGCTTACTCTAAAACTATTTGTTTACACAGTAGTGATATTCTTTGTTTCTCTTTTCATCTTCGGATTCCTATCTAACGATCCAGGACGTAATCCAGGACGTGAAGAATAAAAAAAAATATATTTCTAGTTTTCTATGTTTTCCTTTCTTGTACTAGATTTTACAAAAAAATTTGAGGATTGTATCTCTTTTACATCTTTAACAGGTAAATAAAAAAAAAGGAAAACAAACAAAGGAAGCTATATAAGTTCAAAAGAAAAAAAAAATACCAAATCATCGACGGAAAGAGAGGGATTCGAACCCTCGGTACAAAAATTCGTACAACGGATTAGCAATCCGACGCTTTAGTCCACTCAGCCATCTCTCCCCAAACATAATATATTTAAATAAATAGATTATGTTTATGTTACATTGCCTAAACAAACAGAACAAAAAGTAGGGCTTGAAAAACGACTTTTTTATTTATATCTTATCTCTTTTTCTATTTGATTCTTTCTATTTCTAATGGTCATTTCATTATTATAATTATAGAACATTACATATATATTATTAAAAATATTCTATATTATTATTACTATTCTATTCATTTATATATTCATTTATATATATATAAATGAATATATATATCTCATATTTCTATTTATTCCCATTCCTTTTTTTAGTTTTGATACAGCCCCATGAATCCGGGATAACAATGATTTTTATTAATGTATATTTGATTTGACAAAATCAAAAACTTAGATTCGCCCCCTTTTTTTTTTGAATTGATAATTGATCAGGGGTCGGCCCCCTTACGAAACATGTCAACACTCTTAACATGTCAACACTCTTAATTAGTATAAACGTATGTTACTATTTATTTTTTATTTTATTACGACAGATTCCTAGGTTCGACAAAAAGTCCATTTATTTGGAATAATAGCATTGTAGCAGCGGGTATAGTTTAGTGGTAAAAGTGCGATTCGTTCTAAGGATCCCATTAAAAGTTAAGGGATCCCTCGTTTGATTCATATCCCGATCAAAAACTTTATTTCTTACTTAAAGGGGTTTAATCCTTTATTCCTTTCAACGAACAATTCGAGGAATAATATAAATTATCGTAGTTTGTATCCAAGAAGAATCAATTCTAAATTGAAAAAATGGAATTCTAATATTATGAAACATAAGTTTTTTGTTAATTGTATCAAAAATCCCAATTTTTTTGAGTATGAGTAAAGGATCCATGGGGAAAGTTATAGAAAGTTTTTTTTTTCTAATCGTAACTAAATCTTCCATTTTTTGTATAGGAGAGATTGAAGCAAAATAGCTATTAAACGATTGCTTTAGTTTACTAGAGACATCGACATTTTTTTTAGCTCGATGGAAATCTTATTCTTTTCCTAAAGATTCTCTGAAATAGAAATAGAGAACGAAGTAACTAGAAAAAACGGATTGTAAAAATACTCTCTTCTATCTACTATAGGGATCATCTAAAAAGCAAGGTGTTTTAAATGTATTTATACGGAAAGGCTGACATAGATGTTATGGGTTAATCTTTTTTTCACGTCTTTTATTTCTGAATTTATTCCGTAAAGGAGCCGAATGAAACAAAAGTTTCACGTTCGGTTTTGAATTAGAGACGTTAAAAATGATGAACAAACGTCGACTATAACCCCTAGCCTTCCAAGCTAACGATGCGGGTTCGATTCCCGCTACCCGCTCTTTTTTCCTATCTCTATATTCTACTCGAATCATTCTTTTTCAGAATGAATACAAATTTTTGAGTCAATTTCCAAAATTATTTATTTGAATTTCTTTATTTTGTTTTAGTGATTTTTTGAATATTCAATTTTCATTTTATTATTAATATATTCTTATTTTAATCTAATATATTCTTATTAAAATCTATATTATATAAATCTATATATATTTTTCTAGAATATATTATTCTATAATTCTATATATATATTAATATATATATTCTATATATATTTTCTATGGATTATTAGAATATTATATAGAAAAAATGATATCTATTATTATATAGATATATAATTAT